ATTTAGCTCTAGGAGAAAAGTCTACTGATCTCGATGCAACTCAAAACTATAGGCGGTTGTGGATTCAATGCGAAACTTGTTATGCATTAAATTATAAGAGATTTTTGAAATCAAAAATGAATATTTGTGAACAATGTGGATATCATTTGCAAATGAGTAGTTCAGAAAGAATCGAAGTTTCGATCGATCCCGGTACTTGGGACCCTATGGATGAAGACATGGTTCCCCTGGATCCCATTGGATTTTATTCGGCGGAGGACCGTTATAAAGATCGTCTTGCTTCTTATCAACGAAAAACAGGATTAACTGAGGCTGTTCAAACGGGCATAGGTCAACTAAATGGTGTTCCTGTAGCACTTGGAGTTATGGATTTTCAGTTTCAGGGGGGTAGTATGGGATCGGTAGTTGGGGAGAAAATAACCCGTTTGGTCGAGTACGCCACCAATCGATTTCTACCTCTTATTATAGTGTGTGCTTCGGGGGGGGCACGCATGCAAGAAGGAAGTTTGAGCTTGATGCAAATGGCTAAAATATCGTCGGCCTTATATGATTATCAATCAAATAAAAAGTTATTTTATGTCTCAATCCTTACATCTCCTACTACTGGTGGGGTAATAGCTAGTTTTGGTATGTTGGGAGATATCATTATTGCTGAACCCAACTCCTACATTGCATTTGCGGGTAAAAGAGTAATTGAACAAACATTGAGTAAAACAGTGCCCGAGGGTTCACAAGTATCTGAATATTTATTCCAGAAGGGCTTATTTGATCTAATCGTACCACGTAATCTTTTAAAAAGCGTTCTTGGTGAGTTATTTAAACTGCACGCCTTCTTTCCTACTTCCATCAAGTAGGATGCACTAAGTTCAATTATCTTATTTGTAGCAAACAAGCAGTTAACTTATCAGAATCAAAGTAAATAAGAATGGCGTTTTCTTTAGTGACCTAAGATCGAATTATCGAAAGAATCAAAAGTTGCAGATAACTCCTTTTTTACTTGGATTCCTGATTACTAAATTAAGAAGTCTCTATCAATAACAATCAGCTAACAACAACAAAACAATAAGATAAAAGTGTGAATTCTTCCTTTCGGGAAACTGGGCAAACAAGACGACTTTCGTCTTACGTATACGTATATAATGAAATTCCAATCAAATAGAGAAAAGATAGATATAGAATTTTGTATCTTTCTCGATCTCCCGAAAATCCCATTGTTACTAACAATCCCGCTTGTGACGCATTCTAACGAATCTTTCAATAATTTGTAACAAACCCTTTAACTTTAATTATTAATTAGAAGACAAGATCAAAACACAAAGAAATACAGAAAACCAATTAAGATTGATTATCATACTCTTTCATATAGAAGGGTAAATAAGTCCATTTATTTAGTTTTACATTTTGAATTAATTAATAATAACTACGAATTCATAATAATCACAATTCTGAATTATAATTGAATTATAATGAATTCTAATTAGTAATAATGAATTATAATTAATATAAATAAAAAATATTAAAAAAATAATAACAGGTACAATATAGTAAATCGAGGTACCATTTTATGACAACTTTCAATCTTCCCCCTATTCTTGTGCCTTTAGTAGGCTTAGTATTTCCGGCAATTGCAATGGCTTCTTTATTTCTTCATATTCAAAAAAATAAGATTGTTTAGATCCGAGAGAATGAAACCTCGACTGTTTTTTTTTTTGAAACTGTAGCATAACACAGATGTTTTGTTTGTGCAATATAGTATAATGTGTGATTTCCACCGAACAGAAAAGAAAAAACCTGCAGAAAATGAAAACGATCTATGGATAAATGAATCCTAACCAGTTTCAGATAGATCAGGATTTTTGGATGCCTAAAATACAAAGTTCGTAGATCCATATGTATATTGTATATTGGGATCCTATGAAGGGAATGTTATTATTTTAGATCTAACCAATTTGATGAATAATTCCTAAAGCTTCACGTCAAACTAGTACTAGTTCACATCAAACTAGTACTAGTTGATGGGAGTTCCTTTGGAAATAAAAAAGGAAAGGGTATTCTCTCAATTCCAATAAAATACAATCGGATCAAGTATGAGTTGGCGATCAGAACATATATGGATAGAACTTATAACGGGGTCTCGAAAACTAAGTAATTTTTGCTGGGCCCTTTTCGTTTTTTTAGGTTCATTAGGATTCTTATTGGCTGCAACTTCCAGTTATCTTGGTAGAAATGTGATATCTTTTGTTCCGTATCAGCCAATCATTTTTTTTCCACAAGCAATTGTGATGTCTTTCTACGGGATCGCGGGTCTATTTATTAGTTCCTATTTGTGGTGCACAATTTCTTGGAATGTAGGGAGTGGGTATGATCGATTCGATAGAAAGGAGGGAATAGTGTGTATTTTTCGTTGGGGATTTCCTGGAAAGAATCGTCGCATATTCCTCCGATTCCTTATAAAGGATATTCAATCCGTTCGAATAGAAGTTAAAGAGGGTATTTATGCTCGTCCTGTCCTTTATATGGACATCAGAGGCCGGGGAGCTATTCCGTTGACTCGTACTGATGAGAATTTGACTCCACGAGAAATTGAACAAAAAGCTGCGCAATTGGCCTATTTCTTGCGCGTACCTATTGAAGTCTTTTAAAACTGGGCTGAAGGACGAATGTTTTCTCAGTAGTTTCGTTAAAACGTTCAGTCGAGCCAAAGCCGATGCATACGAAACCGCCATAAAATAAAACTTTTTTTATGTATATCCAAATGCATTCCAAATCTATGCAACTCAATTGGAACAAATAAGAAATTGAGAACTACCGAAAGAAAAAAATTTCTCTTGTTTAAGTTGTTACTATTGTTGGAAGTGATACTTTAGATGCAGATATATCATATCTTGTAAATTTTTCCCCTTTTGTCAATCGATCCCCTTTTATCCTTTCATTTGTGTTCTTTACTAACCAACAAAAGGTTATCTTAATAATGATAACCGGCCCCTTTATATCTTGTTTGTTTTGCCGCTCATCTTTTTCATCATCACATTATACTTTCTATCTTTCTCTCAATTATTCTATTCTTGACTAGGGCGAATTGTTGGAATCTTTTTGAAATATTGGATATTTTGATAGAAAAGGAGTTCCCCTGTCTCAAAATATCTGTAAACACTATTTTGGATTATTTCTTCACTCGAAATTCGAACTAGCGGAGTCTTAGTCTATTTCTGTATTCTTTCTAGGTTCAAACAAGAGCACAAATAAAATAGATTCATAGGTTTGATACCTTATCTAGAACTTCTATTTGAAAGAAATATTTGATCATATAGAGTCAATGAAGTGGGTGAATTTTTAATTCACAGGTGAAAAATGGCAAAAAAGAAAGCATTCACTCCTCTTTTGTATCTTGCATCTATAGTATTTTTGCCCCGGTGGATTTATCTCTCGTTTAAATATTGGGTTACTAGTTGGTCGAATACTGGTCACTCCGAAATTTTTTTAAATGATCTCCAGGAAAAAAGTATTCTAGAAAAGTTTATAGAGTTAGAGGAAATCTTCTTCTTGGACAAAATGATCAAGGAATACTCGGAGACATATCTACAAAAGCTTCGTATAGGAATCCACAAAGAAACAATCCAATTAATCAAGATACACAACGAGGATCGTATCCATACGATTTTGCACTTCTCGACAAATGTAATCTCTTTTGTTATTCTAAGTGGTTATTCTCTTTTAGGTAGTGAAGAACTTGCTATTCTTAACTCGTGGGCTCAGGAATTCCTATATAACTTAAGTGATACGGTAAAAGCTTTTTCGATTCTTTTATTAACCGATTTATGTATCGGATTTCATTCACCTCACGGTTGGGAACTAATGATTGGTTCTGTTTACAAAGATTTTGGATTTGTTCATAACGATCAAATTATATCTGGTCTTGTTTCCACTTTTCCAGTTATTCTGGATACTATTCTGAAATATTGGATTTTCCGTTATTTAAATCGTATATCTCCGTCACTTGTAGTTATTTATCATTCAATGAATGATTGATAAAGGACCCCCTGATATTTATTTAATGAATTAGAATGGTTCTTACTTTGTAGTTATACATAAGCATTAAAAACACTCGGGGGATTTCATCCCATAGTATTCCAGTAAAACGATTCCAGTAAATAGGCAGAATCGTGGATAGGGAACTATACTAGTGACCTACCCAATTTATTGTATAAATTTTTCGGATCAATGATTAGACCATGCAAACTCAAAATATTTTTTCTTGGATAAAGGAACAGATTACTCAATCTATTTCCGTATCGCTCATTATATATATCATAACTAGGATATCCACTTCAAGCGCATATCCCATTTTTGCGCAGCAGAGTTATGAAAATCCACGGGAAGCGACTGGGCGTATTGTATGTGCCAACTGTCATTTAGCTAATAAGCCCGTGGATATTGAGGTTCCACAAGCGGTCCTTCCTAATACTGTATTTGAAGCAGTTGTTCGAATTCCGTATGATAAGCAAGTGAAACAAGTTCTTGCTAATGGTAAAAGGGGGGGTTTGAATGTGGGGGCTGTTCTTATTTTACCGGAGGGGTTTGAATTAGCTCCTTCCGATCGTATTTCTCCCGAGATGAAAGAAAAGATAGGCAATTTGGCTTTTCAGAGCTATCGTCCTAATAAAAAGAATATTCTTGTGATAGGGCCTGTCCCCGGTCAGAAATATAGTGAAATCACCTTTCCTATTCTTTCCCCCGATCCCGCGACTAAGAAAGATGTTCACTTCCTAAAATATCCTATATATGTAGGTGGGAATCGAGGAAGGGGTCAGATTTATCCCGACGGAAACAAAAGTAACAATACAGTTTCGAATGCTACAGGAGCGGGTATAATAAGTAAAATCTTACGAAAAGAAAAGGGGGGATATGAAATAACCATAACAGATCCATCCGATGGACATCAAGTAGTTGATATTATCCCTCCGGGACCAGAACTTCTTGTTTCAGAGGGTGAATCCATC